TAGTTACAAACGCTTTTTGACAAGCATTTGCCGCAGGAGGTCGTGTGAACCAAAACCCTATTAATAGATAGGAACACATTCCAACCAATTCCCAAAAAATATAAATTTGTATCAAATTTGAACTAGTAACTAATCCCAACATGGAAGTACTGAAAAAACTCATATAAGCAAAAAATCTCAAGTATCCTTGATCGTGAGCCATATAATTATCACTATAAATAAGAACCATAATTCCAACAGTAGTGATTAACATCAACATAATAGAAGTAAGTGGATCAATCAAGCAGCCAAATTCTAAAGCAAAATCATTATCGAGGGTCCAAGACCATACATATTGATAGATATAACTGCTATTTATTTGCTGAATAGACAGATTAATTGAAAAAATCATGACTATACTTAACAATAAAATACTTGGAAAAGCCCACATACGATGAAGATTTTTTGTTGCTGTCGGAAAAATAACAAGTCCCACTCCTATTAATATAGGAACTAGAAGTGGAATTAAAGGTAAAATACACGCATATTGATATGTCTGTTCCATAAAAAAAGGTTTTTAAAATTTTTAATTAATATTAACGGTTTCCAATTCACCCGACCTTACCTCTTTTGAAAGGAGTCAAGAAAAAATGAAAATATGTACTAACTTAAATAAAATTTTGGAATTTTTATTTCTTCTTACTTATTCGTTCTGAATTTCTGCTAAATACTTCAAATATTCAAATCAAGAAGTTACAATTGGTCAAATCATATGAAAGAAATAGATTAATTACGAATTTCCTTCCAATTTGCAAATTCAAGTCAAATTGGGCATATTTTTCCCGGATTTGACAAGTTATTAAAAATCAGATTTTTTCTATTTTTAGAACTATTTTATGCTATTTTGCCATATTGTTCACCCATTTTATCTATTCTTTTCTATTTTTCTAAAAAAATATTTTCTAGAAAAGAAATACATAGTGAATCAGAAAAGCTCATATTTTTTTGAACAATAGATGTCTTTCACATCCAGCTATACCAATGAGTAATCTCTTAATTTTTATTTAAATGGCAGTTCCAAAAAAACGTACTTCTGCATCAAAAAAGCGTATTCGTAAAAATTTTTGGAAAAAGAAGGGGTATCGGGCAGCGTTAAAAGCATTTTCCTTAGGTAAATCTCTTTCTACCGGGAATTCAAACAGTTTTTTTGTGCGACAAACAAATAAACTAAGTAATAAAACATAACACGTTGGAATAATCTAAACCGGCCTGACTCAAAAGTGGAGTCATTTCACTTCAAAAACCAAATTCCCGAATTCCATTTCCTTCAACGAGGAATGGAATTCGTTCCGCTCTTATAGCATATGGAGAATAATAATTTTTCTGTTTACCTTACCCAATTCAAATTGGATAAATATGTGTAAATTTTGAATGATGTAAAATAGGTTTTTTTTTGTTCATTGATAAAACGACTTTTTGGTTTCACTTTTTGAAATCAAATAAATCAAAAACAGTTAATTAAAAAAAATGTTTTTGAGGGAGGGTTCTATTCCTTAATTCATAGTAGGATTTACAAGAGTTGAGTGGAGAAGAGTCTAAAATACAAAATAAAACAAAAATCCTAAACGAAACGAATGAACCTTCAAATACCTATTTGAACAAATTTTTATTCATCAATTTTAATCTTTCCTAAAAAATATTGCACTCAATTAAATTCGTAAATCTAGACGATTATTTATTCATAGGTTATTATGAGGTCAAGACAGGCCGCTATGGTGAAATCGGTAGACACGCTGCTCTTAGGAAGCAGTGCTAGAGCATCTCGGTTCGAGTCCGAGTGGCGGCATATTATCTCTTAAAAAAATAAAATGGATCCTATAATAAATTCAATTGCGAATTTCGATTTTATAATTAAGGAACTCTTTATTTTATGATATTTTCAACCTTAGAGCATATATTAACTCATATTTCTTTTTCGATCGTTTCAATTATAATTACAATTCATTTGATAACCTTTTTAGTCGATGAAATCGTAAAACTAGATGATTCATCCAAAACGGGCATGATAATGACTTTTTTCTGTATAACAGGATTATTAATTTCTCGTTGGATTTATTCGGGACATTTTCCACTAAGTGATTTATACGAATCGTTAATTTTTCTTTCATGGAGTTTTTCCTTTATTTATATAGTTTCATATTTCAAAAAAAACCAAAATATTCTAAGCACAATAATTGGCCCAAGTGCTATTTTTTCCCAGGGCTTTGCTACTTCAGGTCTTTTAACTGAAATACACGAATCGACAATCTTAGTACCCGCTCTTCAATCCGAGTGGCTAATAATGCACGTAAGTATGATGATATTAGGCTATGCGGCTCTTTTAGGTGGATCATTATTATCAGTATCACTTCTAGTCATTACAGTTAGAAAAAAGAGAAAGCTTTTTTCTACGAGTAATCATTTATTGAATTTAAATGAGTCATTTTTCCTTGGCGAAATTGAATACATGAATGAACAAAGGGGTTTTTTCCAAAAAACTTCTTTTTTTTTCGCAAGGAATTATTATAGATCACAGTTCATTCAAAAATTGGATTATTGGAGTTATCGAGTTATTAGTCTAGGATTTATCTTTTTAACCGTAGGAATTCTTTCTGGAGCAGTATGGGCTAACGAAGCATGGGGATCCTATTGGAGTTGGGACCCAAAGGAAACTTGGGCTTTTATTACTTGGATCATATTTTCAATTTATTTACATACTCGAACAAATATAAAACTGAAGGGTACAAATTCAGCAATTGTAGCGTCTATTGGATTTCTTATAATTTGGATATGCTATTTTGGAGTCAATCTATTAGGAATAGGACTACATAGTTATGGTTCATTTACATTAACATCTAATTGAATTCAAAAAAAGAAAAAGGGTGGTTATTGCAAATAGTAATAAAAGGGTGTACAACGCAGATCAGATAAAAAAACTTTGTGTTAATTGGCGAGAGCCTGTCGAATCATATATGATTCGACAGGCTCTTTGTCATTGTACCATTTTACAACGAACGCTTTTGTAAATGATAAGATTTATAAATTATCTAAAAAAAGAATTAGATAGAATAACTTCAACCTTTTCAACTGATAGTGAAAGAACGAAATCGGGGTACATACCAATACCGAGTACGGGTAAAAAAATAGAAACCGAAAGAAATAACTCTCGCGGCCCAGAATCAAAAAAATAAGAGTCTGGGCCATTAAATATCTTGTATCCATAAAACATCTGTCGTAACATAGATAATAAATAAATAGGAGTTAATATCATTCCAATTGCCATTACAAAAGTAATTGGGAGTTTTGTCATTAAAAGATATTTTGGACTAGTAATTAGTCCAAAAAAAACTATTAATTCAGCAACAAAACCACTCATGCCAGGTAATGCAAGAGAGGCCATCGAAAAGCTACTGAACATCGTGAATATTTTTGGCATTGGAATACCTATTCCGCCCATTTCGTCAAGATAAACAAGACGTATTCTATCATAAGTTGTTCCGGCCAAGAAAAAAAGCGCCGCGCCAATAAATCCATGAGAGATTATTTGTAAAAGGGCTCCGTTGAGACCCATATCTGTGATAGAACCAATTCCTATAATTATGAAACCCATATGAGATACAGAGGAATAGGCTATTCTTTTTTTTAAATTCCGTTGGCCGAGAGATGTTGAAGCCGCATAGATTATTTGCATTGCGCCTACTACCATTAACCAAGGGGAAAATATAGAATGAGCATGAGGAAATAATTCCATATTGATCCGAACTAATCCATACGCTCCCATTTTTAATAAGATTCCGGCTAGAAGCATACAAGTACTATAATGTGCTTCTCCATGGGTATCGGGTAACCATATATGTAGGGGTATGATTGGCAATTTGACAGCAAAAGCAAGAAAAAATCCAATATAAAATAGTATTTCCAAGTTCACAGGATAGGGCCGGTTGGCTAATATTTCAAAATTTAATGTTGGTTCAGTAGAACCATATAAACCGATACCCAGAACTCCCATTAAAAGAAAAACAGAACCCCCCGCCGTGTACAAAATAAATTTTGTAGCTGAGTACAGACGTTTTTTTCCTCCCCACATCGATACAAGTAGATAAACGGGAATTAATTCTAACTCCCACATGAGGAAAAAAAGTAAAAGATCTCTAGAAGAAAATAATCCTATTTGCCCACTGTACATCGCTAACATCAGGAAATGAAATAATCGCGAATCCCGCGTAACCGGCCAAGCCGCTAAAGTAGCTAAAGTGGTGATGAATCCCGTCAGTAAAATGGGTCCTATAGAGAGTCCGTCTATTCCTAATCTCCAATGGAAATCCAAAAAATGGATCCATTTATAATCCTCCATTAGTTGAATTAGTGGATCATCCGATTGAAAATGATAGCAGAATGCATAAGTCGTTAGAAGAAGTTCTAATATACACATACATATAGTATACCAGCGTATTACTCTATTTCCCCTGTGTGGAAGAAAAAAAATGAAGCAACCCGCAAATATTGGTAAAACTACAATTATTGTTAAGCAAGGAAAATGGTTCGTGGTAAAGACAAGATACACTTGGGCCAGAAAAATCCGTGCTCAAAATCAAATTGAATTGAGCACGGATTTTTTCGATAAAAAAAAAAAATGGATTCAAGTAGATTTTTATGGAATGTATCAATAAGCTAGACCGATACTGCGAGTTGTTTCATGCCATAAATAAACACGAACGCTCAAAAAATCCGTTGGACAGGCGGATTCACATCTCTTACAACCAACACAGTCCTCGGTCCTTGGAGCAGAGGCGATTTGTTTAGCTTTACATCCGTCCCAGGGTATCATTTCTAATACATCCGTGGGACACGCCCGGACACATTGAGTACATCCTATACATGTATCATAAATCTTTACGGAATGTGACATTGGATCTATACGTTTTTGAACGCCATAAATTTTCGGTCTAGTAAACTAACTTAAAAATGAATCCTATAGTTAG